ACCCATATTAGGCTATTTACACAGAGGAATGGAAAAAATCGCGGAAAACCGAACTATTATACAATGAGGGAGATAGAAAAAGAGAGAGATGGTAGAAAAGGGGGAGAGATGGGGGAAGAAGATAGGAAGGGGAATAAGGGGGCTCTTTAGGCAGGAGACGGGGGAATTCCTTAAGTTAAGAAAGAAAAAAGAATAAGAACACGGATACATAACATAAAAAAAAGAATAAATAAGACGATATTCGCCCTCCCCCTACATATTTAATTTCTTCTCCTATACAAAAACCAGCAAGACCTACTCCATTGGTAATTCCATCAATGACACCCTTATCGAAAAACTGCGTTAGTTCAGTTAATCCTCTTATACCCAGGGTAAAGACCCTAGTATAGAAAATATCTATATAACCACGATTATATGACCAACTGTATATCTTTTTTTTTACTTGATCCGAAAAAAACTTTTTCGGACCCTCTTTTACAAGAGAATTTATTAAATCCAAATTCTGAAAAAAGGAATAAGCGGATCCATAGAAGATATATGCTATGGATAGACCAAACATAGCTAGACTTACAGAAGAAATTGCATTAGTGATAAATTCATATGAATTTATGGAAGAATTAGAACTTTCCTGGAAAAAGTTTATTGAGGGAGTTAACCACTTTGATAATATGGTTAACTCCGCTATTCCATTATCCATTACTCCATTATCAAAATGGATTCCTATGGATCCAATGAACAAAGTAAAAAGCAGTAATATAAAAAGAGGGAATAGCATAGTATTTCCCGTTTCATGAGGATAGACAAAAGTGTTTTTAGCCCCAAAGGAAGTACTAAAGGACCCTATCCTATTTCTTGTATTACCATGAATTTTGGATCTATTTTGTGAAAAAAAAGAAACTCCACTCTTCGTTGTTGATAAAATGAAATCTCTATTCACTCCTTTGGGTATCCTTTTTCCCCATAAGGATATTGAATACAACGAACCCTCTTTAGTGCTACTGTAATTTTGAAAATGAACACGCAGGTACCCATCAAAAGTAAGTAAATATATCCGAAACATATAAAACGCAGTTAATCCTGCAGTAAAAGAGGCTATTATTCCAAAAAAGGGTGAATACAACCAACTATTACTAAGGATTTCATCTTTGGACCAGAAGCAAGCAAGAGGTGGAATACCACAAAGAGAAAGCGTACCCCATAAAAAAGTAGTTCTTGTAATTGGAACGTATTTTCTTAAACCACCCATAAGAACCATATTCTGACTTTTATCTGGTGAATATCCAACAAGAGGTTCCATTGAATGAATAATGGATCCGGATCCCAAGAACAATAAAGCTTTCGAATAAGCATGAGTGATCAAATGGAATAAAGCAGCTTGATAAGAACCTATACCTAGAGCTAACATCATATAACCCAATTGAGACATTGTAGAATAGGCTAAGCTTCTTTTAATATCTCTCTGAGCAAGAGCTAAAGTAGCTCCTAAGAAGAGTGTTATTGTACCTACTAAAGAAATGAAACTCATTATTAAAGGTAGGGATATGAAAAGAGGAAGAAGTCGAGCTAGAAGAAAAATCCCCGCAGCAACCATAGTTGCTGCGTGTATAAGAGCCGAAATGGGAGTGGGTCCTTCCATAGCATCGGGTAACCATACGTGAAGAGGGAATTGTGCAGATTTCGCAACTGCACCAAGGAATAATAAAAAAGCACACAAAGTAGTAAGTAAGGAATTAATCCCATTATTAGGAATCCAGTTATTAGCTATTTTGAACAAATCCCTAAACTCTAAACTACCTGTTATCCAAAAAAAACCTAAAATTCCTAATAACAGACCAAAATCCCCTACACGATTAGTTACAAAAGCTTTTTGACAAGCACTCGCTGCAATTGGCCGTGTAAACCAAAAGCCTATCAATAAATAGGAACACATTCCCACAAGTTCCCAAAAAAAATAAATTTGTATCAAATTGGAACTAGTAACCAATCCCAACATGGAAGTATTGAAAAAACTTATATAAACAAAAAATCTCAAATATCCTTCATCGTGAGACATATAATCGTCACTATAAATAAGAACGAGGATTCCTACAGTAGTAATTAGTATTAACATAATAGAAGTAAGCGGGTCGATCAAGTATCCAAATTCTAAGGAAAAATCATTATTGACGGTCCAAGACCATAGATATTGATAGATAGAACTTCCATTTATTTGTTGAATAGATAGGTGAACTGAGAATACCATAGCTATACTTAAGAGTAAAACACAAGGAAAAGCCCATATGCGACGAAGATTTTTTGTTGCTGTCGGAATAAGAATAAGTCCAAACCCCATTGACATAATAACTGGAAGTGGGAGAAGAGGGATTACCCATGCATATTGATATGTATGTTCCATAAGAAAAGAAATTGCAATTTTTACTTGAAATTTTTCTATAAAATAAAATTGTTTCCGATTCACCAAACCAATTCTTATCTCTTTCTGAAGGAATTCCAAAAAATAAGAATAAGACAAAATACTGGAATTCTTCATTTTTCCAAATTTCTCTCATTGAAATAATCAAAAATGAAGAATGGGTTTACTTGGTTAAATTCAAAAAGTTAATTAAATAACTTTGTTACCTAGTTATTACCTAAAGAAGGATATTTGTTAAAATACAAAAAAGGATTGAATCATTTTACTTTCTATTCATTTTTGTATTTCTTTCTATTAAAATGAAGATGAAGCAGCTCTCATGTTTCGTAACTGATTGATTGAATTCCAATGAAAACCTATGTTTATAGGAAATTATCGAATATTCCTTACTTCATATAGAACTGAAATCCTAATGACTAGAATTACCTAAGTTTTAGAATGTCTTATTTAAGAGACTAAGTATTTTTTTTGTTTTGATTGGAATTCCATTATGGAATACCATTCTGAACTTAATTAACTATTTGAATTTTCCCTTCCTTTTATCCCCCCATCTTATATGGGGGATAGGCCGTAGATCTATATATGGAGTATACTTAATATATAAATTGATTTAATTTAAATAGAAAACCTTTGTATATATTCTATATTATTAAAACAAAGTATAAAATATATATGAAAAATATGCTAAAAAATTCTTGTCTTATCCGCATTAGAGAAAATCAAGTAAAAAAGAATTCAGAATTTCAGTTCAGTATCTAAGTATAAATACTAAGAAAAAGTATAAATACTAAGAAAAAACAGAAAGAAGGATTGATTTGCGGCAATAGATGTCTTTCACATACAACTAGAAAAAAAGTAATCTCCTTTTTGAATGGCAGTTCCAAAAAAACGTACTTCGATGTCAAAAAAGCGTATTCGTAAAAATCTTTGGAAGAAAAAGACTTATTTTTCCATAGTACAATCTTATTCTTTAGCAAAATCAAGATCATTTTCCAGCGGTAGCGAGCATCCAAAACCAAAGGGTTTTTCTGGGCAACAAACAAACAAATAATCTGGTTTTGGAATAATCTGAATTGACCTATCCCAAAGAAATTCCAATTATTTAAAATGAATAATTCGGATTAATTAATAAATGTACTTTTATGTGTCGAATTCCTCGGTACAATATTCTTAGAACTAACCCCTCTGATATATAGAACAAAAGTTTTTGGTATACTGTGTCCTAAGTATTCTTTTCCTATCAACGAACTTTTCATAATAGAATCCTCATAATAAAATATGAGGATTCTATTATGAAAAGTAGAGTATTCTTGCAATAGGACTTACAACTTCTACCTATCTTATCAAAAATCCACAAAAAAATAGGTTTAGGCTTGGTAAATCATATTAATAAGAGCATAAAGGCTTTCATTCTAGAAATTTTGCTAAAATCCAAAATTCTTTGTATTTAATGATGAAATTATAGAAATTCTAATGGATAGATTGAAAGATTTTTTTTTATTTCAATGAGAAACTAATTAGAAAAAAATGAGTTCTATATTGCAACTGAGAAAAAACAGTTCCAACTCTTTCAAGCTTTGTTTCTATTGGGCAAAGCAAGAGTTTATTGTTAAAAAAATCCCCAATGATACTACCAAACGAAGTCCATTTTAATGAAGATTCTAATGTTCCTAAATTCTATGGACTCTCCCAATCTCGACGATTTGCGAGAAAATAACTATTATTCTTTTAACTTCCCTATTATTTAAAGTTAGCCGCCATGGTGAAATTGGTAGACACGCTGCTCTTAGGAAGCAGTGCTCAAGCATCTCGGTTCGAGTCCGAGTGGCGGCATTCTCGAAAAAGAATACAATAGATTAGAAAATGGATTCAATTCGAAATTTCCAATTTTGTAATGGGACCTTCTCCTTATGCTATTTGCAACTTTAGAACATATACTAACTCATATCTCTTTCTCAACCATTTCAATTGTGATTACAATTCATTTGATAACCTTATTAGTTCGTGAACTTGGGGGATTACGTGATTCGTCAGAAAAAGGAATGATAGCTACTTTTTTCTCTATAACAGGATTCTTAGTTTCTCGTTGGGCTTCTTCGGGACATTTTCCATTAAGTAATTTATATGAGTCATTGATCTTCCTTTCATGGGCTCTGTATATTCTTCATACGATTCCTAAGATACAGAACTCTAAAAATGATTTAAGCACAATAACTACGCCAAGTACTATTTTAACGCAAGGCTTTGCCACGTCGGGTCTTTTAACTGAAATGCATCAATCCACAATACTAGTACCTGCTCTACAATCTCAGTGGTTAATGATGCATGTCAGTATGATGTTACTAAGCTATGCAACTCTTTTGTGCGGATCCTTATTATCCGCCGCTCTTCTAATCATTAAATTTCGAAAGAATTTCAATTTCTTTTTAGAAAAGAAAAAAAATGTTTTAAATAAAACATTTTTCTTTAGTGAGTTTAGTGAGATTGAATATTTCTATGTAAAAAGAAGTGCTTTAAAAAACACCTCTTTTCCTTCATTTCCGAATTATTACAAATATCAATTAATTGAGCGTTTGGATTCTTGGAGTTATCGTGTCATTAGCCTAGGGTTTACCCTTTTAACCATAGGTATTCTTTGTGGAGCAGTATGGGCTAATGAGGCGTGGGGATCCTATTGGAATTGGGATCCTAAGGAAACTTGGGCATTTATTACTTGGACCATATTCGCAATTTATTTACATAGTAGAACAAATCCAAATTGGAAGGGTACGAATTCCGCACTTGTAGCTTCGATAGGATTTCTTATAATTTGGATCTGCTATTTTGGTATCAATCTATTAGGAATAGGTTTACATAGTTATGGTGCATTTACATTACCATCTAAATGATTACATAACATAAAACCTTCGTGAAATGAAAGTTTTTCCATTTTTGTTTGATTTGAGAACCCTTGAACGCCTTCTCAAAGGGTTCTCAAAAATTCGAGATAGATCTAATTAGACTTTTTTACTTTTTTCTGAATTATTTGGTTTTTCCACTATGGAATATAGAGCGGACTAGTAAAAAAAAATTATTTAGGATAATAATTGGATAAGAGAGCCTCTACCTTGTCAACCGATAGCGAGAGAACAAAATCTGGATAAATACCAATTCCTATTACTGGTAAAAAGATACAGATTAAAAGAAAGAGTTCTCGTGGTCCAGAATCCACCAAATTTGCGTTTGGAACATGAAATAGCTTGTATCCATAGAACATCTGGCGTAACATAGATAATAAAAAAATAGGAGTTAATATCATTCCAATTGCCATTACAAAAGTAATTAGCATTTTTGGTATTAACAGAAATTTTGGACTAGTAATTAGTCCAAAAAATACTACTAATTCTGCAACAAAACCGCTCATTCCTGGTAAGGCAAGAGAAGCCATTGAAAAGCTACTAAACATGGTAAAAATTTTCGGCATTGGGATAGATATCCCCCCCAGTTCTTCGAGATAAACAAGACGCATTCTATCACAAGCCGTTCCCGCCAAGAAAAAAAGTGTAGCACCAATAAATCCATGGGATAGTATTTGTAAAATAGCTCCATTGAGTCCAATGTTGGTTATGGAACCAATTCCTATAATTATGAAACCCATGTGAGATACGGAGGAGTAGGCTATTCTTTTTTTGAAATTTCGTTGACCAAGAGAAGTTGAAGCTGCATAGATTATTTGCATCGCTCCTATTATTACCAACCAGGGGGAAAATAGATAATGAGCATGAGGTAACAATTCCATATTGATCCGAATCAATCCGTATGCTCCCATCTTTAATAGGATTCCCGCTAAAAGCATACATGTACTGTAATGCGCTTCCCCATGGGTATCTGGTAACCACGTATGTAGGGGTATAATCGGCAATTTGACAGCATAAGCAATAAGGAAGCCAAAATAAAATAGTATTTCCAATGTTGCAGGGTATGATCGATTAATTAATCTTTCCAAATCTAATCTTGGTTCGTTGGAACCATATAAGCCCATACCTAGAACTCCGATTAAGAAAAAAATGGAACCGCCTGCAGTATACAAAATAAATTTTGTAGCTGAATACAGACGCCTCTTTCCCCCCCACATGGATAAAAGTAAGTAAACAGGAATTAATTCTAACTCCCACATGATAAAAAAAAGTAAAAGGTCTCGCGAAGAAAATAATCCTATTTGACCACTATACATTGCTAGCATCAGGAAATAGAATAATCGCGAATTCCGGGTAACTGGCCAAGCTGCTAAAGTAGCTAAAGTAGTGATAAATCCTGTCAATAAAATAGATCCTAATGAAAGTCCATCGATTCCCAATCTCCAGTGGAAATCAAAGACATCTATCCATTTAGAATCCTCCTTTAATTGGATTAAGGGATCCTCCAATTGGAAATGATAACAGAATGCATAAGTCATTAGAAGGAATTCTAATAAACAAATAGATATAGTATACCACCTAACGATTTTGTTTCCCCTATGAGGTAAAAAGAAAATTAATGAACCTGCAAATATCGGCAAAACAACAAGTATTGTTAACCAAGGAAAATAACTCATGATAAAGTGATAAAGAGAAGATACGTTTTGACCAGAAAAGCCCGTGCTCGAAATAAGCGAGCACAGGCTTCCTCGGTAAAGAGGAATCAGACGATTCAAGTGGAGTTTTTTGTAACGTATCAATAAGATAGAGCCATGCTGCGGGTTGTTTCAGGCCCTAAATAAACGCGGACACTTAAAAAATCTGTTGGGCAGGCAGATTCACATCTCTTACAACCCACACAATCTTCGGTTCTCGGCGCGGAAGCAATTTGCTTGGCTTTACACCCATCCCAGGGTATCATTTCTAATACATCTGTTGGACAAGCTCGTACACATTGAGTGCATCCTATACATGTATCATAAATTTTTACGGAATGTGACATTGGATCTATAAATTTTCCTTTTCAACATAAAAATTTTCGATCTGGTAAAAATGAAATTAGTACTATATGAGTCATATGTATTGTAGACACCAGACGAAGCAATGGTTTATCCAAACTTCAACAAATAAATAAATAAAATAATGCAATATATTTCTTAATCCGTTTGTGAGAAAGCGTGAAAAGAGCCAAGAGACTTGAATTTTTGGCTTCAACAATCATAATTATACGAATTGTACATACGAATTCGAATTAGCCAATTTATTGGCTATCGTCTTTTCAATATAAATTATTGCAATATTCAAATTGCAATATCAATGAATTGCAAAAATTCAATAAGTAAAAAAGAATACTATGTAATAACCTAATCAAAAAATAGATATTATAAAATAATAAAATAATAAGAAAATAGAAGAAAATAGTATTAGATTTCTATTCATCTTAATATTTGATATTATTATTATATGTGCGCCTTTGTTTAGAGGATTTTATGTCTAATTATTCAAAAAATTAGATTGATTGATACGAGTTGATTTCTTGTTACGATGGATGGAAGAAAGAATGGATAGTCCAATAGCTGCTTCAGCAGCCGCAAGGGCTATAACAAAAATTGCGAAAATGTCTCCTTTTAATTGGCGACTATCAAATAGATCAGAAAATGTTACGAGATTTAGATTAATTGAATTCAGTATAAGTTCAAGACATATTAGAGCTCTAACCATGTTTCGGCTTGTGATCAATCCATAGATACCAATCGAAAATAAATAGACACTAAAAAAAAGTACATGCTCAAACATCATTAACTAACTCCTTATCAATCTCGATTCATTTCAATATGAGGACAAGAATTGAACCGATTCCATTAATTAGAATAGAACAGTTACACAACAAAAGAGAAAAGAAGGTATTTGTTGGCAGTAGATGGGTTTTACTAAATCAAAATTGTGATTCTTTAGTTATTTATTTTAGATTTGAAATTCTAAGAATTTTGACTAATTCTAAGTATTTCTTATTGCCGAGCCATAGTAATTGCACCTATTAAAGAAACTAGAAGAATTATGGAAATGAGTTCAAACGGAAGATAAAAATCAGTTGCTAAATGAATCCCAATTTGTTGAACGTTATTTATGAGACCCTGTTCTACTATTTGGTTTGATCTTGTAGTCCAAAGAATTCCATACCATGACGTATCTGGGATAGTAGTCATTAGTGAAAAAAGAATAGTTATACAAACGAGTGAAGTGAACCCATCTCCAATAGTCCAATAATTCTTATTTTTAGACCATTCTGAGCCATTTACGAACATTACGGCAAATATGATCAAAACATTTATAGCTCCCACATAAATAAGAAGTTGTGCGACAGCTACAAAGTAGGAATTCAATAAAATATAGAATAAGGATATACAAACAAGAACTAATCCCAGCGAAAAGGCAGAATAAATTGGGTTGGTAAGTAATACTACTCCTAGACCTCCTAGTAGAAGAACAAATCCCCCAAATAGCACAAGAATCTCATGTATTGGTCCAGGTAAATCCATTATGGATAAGAAGAAATTAATAGTATAAAATTTTTCATGAACTGACTAAAACTAAAAGATTCAAGGAAGGAAAAAGGGATTAGGATATTTTTTTGTATATAAGTTGTATAGTTAGAAATGACATCACGAAAATCTACTCTCATTTTAAATCAGGAATAATTTGCAATAAGCAGTAGTTATTCGTTTTTCTTTATAGTTAATAAAAAACTATTGGATTTTTCTAACAAAAAAGATAAATCCTAGTAACTAATAATTAGTAACCGTTCTTGAATTCCAAGATTTTTCTTCGTCTATTTTACTTTGAGTCGAATTCCTAATTGTTTGAATTGTGTAATCTCCCATTATGGAGATTGGTAACCGACTCAAAGCAATTTGATTGTAATTCAATTCATGACGATCATAAGTAGAAAGTTCATATTCTTCAGTCATTGATAAACAGCTTGTCGGACAGTACTCAACACAATTACCACAAAATATACAAACTCCGAAATCAATACTATAATTAAGCAATTGTTTCCTTTTAATATCCTTTTCAAATCTCCAATCCACAAGGGGTAGATCTATCGGGCATACGCGAACACATACTTCACAAGCAATACATTTATCAAATTCAAAGTGGATTCGCCCCCGGAAACGCTCCGATGTAATTGATTTTTCATAAGGGTAGTGAATCGTTATAGGTAAACGATTTGTGTGGGATAAGGTAATTATGAAACTTTGACCAATGTACCTTGCAGCGCGTATTGTTTGTTGACCATAACTCATGAACCCAGTTACCATAGGGAACATATTCTAAATATCTATGAAAAAGATATGTTTCTTTCTCTTGTTTGAGAGAACTTTTGTGTTGAAAATATTCTTACTGTTATTGTATTATCTTATTTATAGTGAAACAAGTTGGGAAGAAGTTGTTAATAAGAGATTGCCCAGGGAAATAGGTAAAAGAAATTTCCATCCAAGATTTAATAACTGATCCATTCTCATCCTGGGTAAAGTCCATCTTATTGTGATAGAAATGAAGAGAAATAAATAAGCTTTAGTTAATGTAATAAAGATACCCATTGTCATTTCCAAAATTCCAACCATTTTATTCATTTGGAAAAATTCAAAAAAGGATATATAGGGAATAGAGAAATTCCACCCGCCTAAGTAGAGAACTGTTACAAATAAAGAGGAAACTAATAAATTTAGGTAAGAAACAAGATAAAATAAACCATATTTGATACCGGAATATTCGGTTTGATAACCTGCTACTAATTCTTCCTCTGCTTCTGGTAAATCAAAGGGTAATCTTTCACATTCTGCCAAAGAAGAAATTAGAAAAACCAGAAAACCTATAGGCTGACGCCAAAGATTCCATCCAAAAAAACCATATTTTGACTGTGCTTCAACTATATCAACTGTACTTGAACTGTTAGATAATCATAGTCGATGATAACATCACAGTTCCCACCGCTATTCCAAAACCGTACATGAAACCTTAGCTTCATACGGCTTCTCTATGATCAGAAAAAAGGAAAGGGTTGTTTCGTTTCGGTATTATCCCCCTGGGCATAGATAGAATTAGGTAAGATAAAATCGATTGGAAAGTCCTAAATTAGACCAAAGGAATTCCGTCTGCTAGAATAAGAAAAAGCGCTTCCGAATTGATCTCGTCCTTTATAATATAATGAAAATTTTTCTTTGTTCAGTAATAACTTAATCTTGGAATAAAACACTCGTTATAGCAATTAATAAATGAAAAGAATTAGGCATTAATTCATGAGGAATTCTGTATTAATATGAATAGAGGAAGGAAAAAATAAATAAATATCTTTTTTTTGTATTGCATTCCATATCTTTTGTCCTATTCTTCTTTCCCCGGGGAAGGGTACTTAAAAAGAAAAAAGGAATAAAGGATTAATTCGTTCTTGATAGCCATTTCTTTAACAAGTGAAAGGGAACATACTCTGGATCGGAATCCGAAGAAAGTACTACTTGATCATTTCCACCAATTTCAAGTCCTTATTATGATTCCTTTTATGAGGAAAAATCTCTAATGTCTTAGATTCCCTCATTACTAATCCTTTATGTACTTTAGTGTTCCTAACCCCTCACTAATTTTTGATGGATTCCCCTTATGATTATAAGTTATAGTAATAACTCGGAATATTCTAGTAATGGAATTCCATATCGCGAATCCTTTATTCTTGCCCGCTTCAAGATATGATGACTAATCAAAAAATCTCAACCTTGGGGTAAAGAGTTTACACTACTTATGTTTACTTCAACTTTTTTCTTGTACGTAGGAAATGAGATTTTTTCTTTTTACTACAAATTAATAAGTTGTTTTGTTTCACTCATATAGCTATCTAGTTTAACTTACCAACCCGAGAATAAGAAAAGGAAGATAAATATTCAATGGATTTTGGAGGAAAAAGATCCTATTTTAACGAATCACACGTAGAGATATTGCTAGCACACAAAAAGTTAATGGTATTTCATAACTAATAGATTGAGCAGCAGCTCGTAGACCGCCTGAAAAAGAATATTTATTATTTGAGCTATATCCTGCCATAAGAAGACCAATAGGAGCAATACTTGAAATGGCAATCCATAAAAAAACACCAATACTAAGATCGGCTAAAACAAAACGATATCCCAAAGGGATAACTAAAAAACTTAATAAAATTGATATGACTGCTATAGAAGGTCCAATGCTAAATAAAGGAATATCTCCTCGGGATGGCAGGATATCCTCCTTAAAAAGTAGCTTAGTTCCATCGGCTATAGCTTGAAGCAGTCCCAGGGGGCCAGCATATTCAGGACCAATACGTTGTTGTATCGATGCGGATATTTCTCTTTCTAACCACACAATTACGAGTACTTCTATTGTGATTCCCAGTAGGAGGGTCAAAATGGGTAGAATCCATATCAGTCCATAGACTTCTTTTAATAATTCTGATTTCGAAAAAGAATTGATAGTTTCTATCTCTACCCTATCTATTATCATTTCAACGATCAACTTCCCCCATAATGATATCTATACTACCTAATATCGTCATGATATCAGCCAATTTCATTTTTTTAACTAGTTGAGGAAGAATTTGCAAATTAATAAAACCGGGTGGACGAATTTTCCATCTCCAGGGGAAAAGACTATCATCTCCTACCAGATAAATTCCTAATTCACCTTTTGGAGCTTCCACTCTTACATAAAGCTCTTGCTTTGACAATTCAAAATTGGGCGAAGGTTTTTTACCAAGAAATCGATATTCAAAATCATTCCATTCGGAATTCTTTGTTTTCTTAAAGCGTCGGACTTCTAAATTCTCATAAGGGCCTCCAGGAATTTTCTCTACAGCCTGTTGAATAATTTTGATGGATTCCCTCATTTCACCCATTCGTACTAAATAGCGAGCTAATGAATCCCCTTCTTTTTGCCATTGGACTTTCCAATCGAATTGGTTGTAAGACTCATAAGGATCAACTTTACGAAGATCCCATTGTATTCCAGAAGCTCGTAACATCGGTCCCGATAAGCCCCAATTTACTGCTTCTTCTCCGCTAATAAAACCGACTCCTTCAACTCGTTCTAAAAAAACGGGATTCCGTGTAATAAGTTGTTGATATTCAACAACTCCTCGTAAAAAATAATCACAGAAATCTAAACATTTATCGACCCATCCATAAGGTAGATCGGCGGCTACCCCTCCGATGCGAAAGTAATTATGCATCATTCGCATACCTGTAGCAGCTTCAAATAGATCATATATCAATTCTCTCTCTCTAAAAATATAGAAAAAAGGGGTCTGTGCGCCTAGATCCGCCATAAAAGGTCCAAGCCATAACAAGTGAGAAGCTATACGGCTCAACTCTAACATAATTACCCTAATATAGCTGGCTCTTTGGGGTATTTGAATATTCTCCAAGAATTCTGGTGCATTTACCGTTATTGCTTCTGTAAACATAGTAGCTAAATAATCCCATCGTGTTACATAAGGTAAGTATTGTATAATAGTTCGGTTTTCCGCGATTTTTTCCATTCCTCTGTGTAAATAGCCTAATATGGGTTCACAATCAATAACATCTTCACCATCGAGAGTAACGATCAGTCGAAGAACACCATGCATTGATGGGTGCTGAGGGCCCATATTGACTATCATGAGATCTTTTCTTGTAAGCGGTAGACTCATATCCTTTCTTCCTTAATTCATTATTCCATGAAAATGGATTATTCCATGAATTCCTCAAAACGAGGCTCATCAAAATGAAAAATCTAAGACTACTATAAGACTACTAATAAAATAAGAAAAAAATTCGAACGATTAAATTACTTCTCCCGAATATCCAACTGACTGATTAATTTCTTATAACGTACTCTATTTTTCTTTGCCAAATAAGCCAGCAAACGTTGACGTTTTCCCAAAAGTCTTCGTAGACCTCTTTCCGATGAAAAATCTTTTTTGTGTAATTCCAAATGTGAAGCAAGTCTCCGTATCTTATTGGTGAAACTGAATACTTGAAATTCAACAGAACCCCTGTTTTCTTCTTTTTCTTCTTTAACCATAAATCCCAAAATTTTTCTACCTCCTTTCTTTTTCATGTATTTTTCTGATCAGGAAAAATAAAAAATTATGTCAGTTATTTTGAAGTTATTCTAATCTCGTACACACAAAAATTTGCAATTATTCATCCACTACTGGAATTTGGATTTATTTTATCGATGCAAATTGGATTTGGATAGAAGGGTACATTCTTTTATTTTAGATAGAAGAAACATTTCTTCTATCTAAAATAAAAGAATTTTGCTGATTTATTTATTGCTATATCCAATTTATGGAATTGATACACCATTTAATTGATATCGTTTAGCAAAATGAAACACAGCATATGCATCCATCTTTCGGCTCGAGAATTTCACGGGATAGAGATATGGTATAAGAAATAGGCTATTAAGTAACTCTAAATGAATTGTGGATACATCTGTATCCTTAACATACTGAAACGACTGCCATTATTCGTATCAAACCAATAGCGATTCATACAAGCTAAATCTTCTAATCAATGGTGGGCCAATAATGAATTTTTTTGCATATGTATTAAGACGCTTGGCCTGATTTCGAAATTGTCCAGAGTTTTTTATGTTGTTTTCATTGCAAAATGATGGACCTCCTTCCGTAACTTTCCAATTACGAGTACGAGAATTGAAAGACATGAAAATTCTCAATTCTCTACGGCGTCTAGGAGATAGATAGAATATTTTCAGGAACAAGAAAATCAGAAGAATCTTTCTCTCTATTCACTACCATTCCGCGTCTTCGACTTCTATTAGTTTCTTTTCTTCTTTAATGCAATAGCTATAGTTTGATATAGAATCCATTTCTCAAAGTAATGGAAACCATTCTCGTATAGGAAATGGTTCGAAAATCGCTATTCCATCTTTTAGGTATCGTGAAAAGTGATACCTGTGAAGATCGTGCATTTCAGTCACATTCAGATCCGCTTTTCGAGTCCATGATATAACCAAATTGGATGGATCTTCCACCCGTTTAGCTAAGAAAGAATAGATGCAGAGGTGGATAATAGATCGATATGAAGATCATGAGCTGCCCCATAATGAAACCGCCAGTAGTCGCGAATATCTCCTTCTTCCCTAATCCAAGATTGGAGAAAGAAGATCTAAGAGGGACCTATGGAGAATGTGGTCAGAAATCCATAATAGAGTCCGACCACAACGACCGAATTAATTATCCTCATCGAGAAACTTAGACTACTAAGTAGAAAAGGTAGAAAAGATTTGAAAATCATGGCATGGGTCTCCTTTTTTTCTTTCTTTAGAGTTTTCTATATGCACAATTTCTCGATGTTTCGATGAGAATTTCTTGACTTTCCATATATAGAAAGAGATAGACTATAAATGACATCTCTTATGTAAATAAGACCAAAGGGATGGATATTAAATGATAGGAAGTGCTAGGAAGTGAAATAGAATGAAATAGAGCCACTTTGGGCTTCCCTATGAAATGAGGCATGGAACGGAGTCACTACGAAGAAATTCCGGGAGTTACGAAAGAAGCTTCGGACTCATATTGTTCATGGGTTGAGAGCGGGAGTTGAACTCTAGGAGGTC